CTTGCATATCCCTACCGGTTTTCCAAATTAATCCCGCGGATACATATAATTCAGAAGAATATGTGAGTAATTCATACACAACATCCCTTTCTTTTATCAATGGTTCTACTAGTTGGTATGTTTCCACAAATAATTGAAATTCAATTTCTTGATCCGTATCTTCAATTTTTGGAAACTTATAAAGTTCTTCCGTCAAACCCTGATCAATAAACCTACAAAATCCTTCAAATTGTATCTGATTAAATCCAGGTATTGTAGCCATTCCCTCATTTCCATCCCCGAGCATTTTGAATTTCCCATTTATCAAAAAATCCCACTATTAGTTTATTCTTCACCGAATTATATAGATGATCTAGCAACGATGGAATTTATATTCTGTTTACTGAATCACATGAAATTGTACTCAACTCCATATCTGGAATAGAATGTATGAAATACGTATGAACGGAGAAATAAAAAGAGTTTTCTACTTAAATTGAAATTGGAATTCTTTTTTATTGAAATTTGGAATGGATACAAATGGAAAGAAATTTATAAAACATTCCTAGAAAAAAATTTGCCACTTATACTTATTAAGATTAAGTTATAGAAATTTGGAGAGAATATCAAAACAAAAAAATGATTCAATTTCTACCATTATTATGATATTACATATGGTGAAGTTTCTAATATAAATAGAAATAGAAGAAGAGTTGTATTTATTAAACACGTATGCAGATATTAATATCCCTCTTCTCTTTTATTGTATTGACATTCTATTTGGGGCAACACGGGTTGCGCTCTATTAAAAGAAAATTTCTATTTTCTATTCAATTCAAAATTGAGATATGAAAATCTTCTGATAATTCCTTACTAGGCAACATATATAAATAAGATAATAGACATCCGTGTAAGAGTTCCTGCTCTGGGGTTTACATATACTCATGATTGTTGTTATAATTGAAATTGAAAGGGGTTTTTTAACTCAATATTGATGTATCAATTTCTATTTTCTTATGTCATTAGGAAAAGAAAATCCAATTTTGAGATTCAAAACGTTCATGAATTCGCATTCCGCAGTCAATAGTTAATGGTTCAAATTTGTCATAAATTTTGACTTTTGCAAATGAAAATCACATTTTCTTTTTAATAGAAAGTGGGAGAAGTTGGCTATTTTGAGATACTATACAAGGGCGGATCAAATCCAATCGAAATCAAAAGAGGGGAAGAATCTCTTTTAGGAAAGAAAGGGATTAAGAAAAAAGGAACTCACGATGCAAGTACAATAAAAAGCAGTTCAGTAATACGGGACAAATTTCACCAATTTTGTATATCGTTTTGGCGGCATGGCCGAGTGGTAAGGCGGGGGACTGCAAATCCTTTTTCCCCAGTTCAAATCCGGGTGTCGCCTGCAAAAGACTTGAAATTTCTTCTTCTATTCTGCTGATATAACTCGCCGAATTATTTCTCATCAGAAGCAGAAGAAAGGGGCTGTTGATACTTATTTGATTCGAAGCATTCGGGTGGGGATTTTCGAAAAGATTGTAAATCCTTGAATCTCGGATTCAAGGAAATATTCTAAGGGTAGAGGGGTTATCAAGACTTCGCGATTCCCTTCTACTAATCACTAATCGTTGTACCACTAATGTAGTGTCTAATGATTAGATCTTGAATTAGATTGGATAGCCGGATACCTGATAGGAAATCCAATTCAATTACAATTAATAGTTGTGGAAGATACTTTCTATACAACGGACTTGCAAGAATCTATGAGTGCTCAGGTATCCAATCAATATTAAATTGGCCGGATAATTCACTTTTAATTTAAATTAAAGTTAAAGTAAGGCGTAAAAAGATAAAGAATTTCTTTTGAGCAACCCCTAATCAAGAATATACTGTCTCCCCACTTTCACAGAGATAATCGGAAAAGGGTAGGCATTCGATCAAATAGGAAATTAGATAGTGATTTATCTTTTTACTTAATGAAGATCAACAACAAAAAAGGACCTTCTTATTACTACATGTTCCATTAGTAACATTCCCTCGAGATGTTACTACGTATTTTGCTTATCTTTCATCTTTCCTGATTCGAAATCATAAAAGAATTTTTTATAAAATGAGTTGATTTATTGGATTGGGTTATCAATAGTATTCAGTCAGAATCCTTTTTTGACTCTATGCCATCGATTCCACTATACTATTATTAGTGAGGAAAAATGAAATAATTCCTTCATATTTATAGAAATAAGGGGACATAATTCACATGGATATAGTAAGTCTCGCTTGGGCTGCTTTAATGGTAGTCTTTACATTTTCCCTTTCACTCGTAGTGTGGGGAAGAAGTGGACTCTAGGAGTATTACTAATTAATTAAACTGTATCAATTGGTTTCTAGATCGTTCTGCAACATGTTTTGAACTATTAAAAATGAAAATCAAAAGATCTTTTGATTTTCATTTCGAATTCCATTGGATTCGAATGGAGTAATACATTATATGAATCATACTTTTTCAATCAAACAGATATTTCACCGATTCCCATCTTTGTATTTCGAAAGGGATCCCGATAATAGTAAATTTATTCCAACCAAATTCTTCCGAAATGTTCTATTTCAATCAACGGGTTCTTGCCAGACTTAATAGATGGGTACTGAAGAAGACCAGATTTTTTATTCACTCTTTAATGTTCAAAGAAGAAGTCGTTTTGTTAAGTTTATACGCACTTTCTATGAAAAGTGGTATAGACGGAGTGGTTGTCTAACGAGATACTATACATAAGAGGATCTTCCCCCAAGCGAGTCACATATTGCACATTTACCCACTTGTTTTATAATTTTTTAAATTGGATTTATGCTTTATCGACTCCCATTTCATATTACGATTTAGGCCATAAAAATCGGTGAAGTTTACTCTCTTTAAAAATCATAAAAAGTCTAGTAATTAGAACCATAAGACATAAGAGTAAAACCATTATTTTAGATTGATCGAAAGAAATACAAATAAATGGAACAAATAAATAGAATTGAGTGCTATGTCAATTCCATATACGGAATTGATATCCACATACAAATATATGAAGATAATATTGTAGATTAATCTATATTAAGCCTCTATCTTTATTGTATATTGTAAAGTACAACTTTACCCATTTATACACTACAATAATTCTAATAGATAGATCATATGGTAGAGAGATTCATCTACCATATGATCTATCTATTAGAATACTGTCAATCATAATCCGCTTATTTCATTTAATAAATTTAAGACGCGAAAATTAGAATCCTTTTCATTTTTTTTTCGTGAATTTTTGATAAGAACTCGTAAGTCAAGTTTAATTCAACTTAATTATTTTGACTGACTGTTTTTACGTAAATTATAAGTAGAAAAGCCGTAGGAACTAGAATGAATAGTGCAGTAGCAATAAATGCAAGAATATTTACTTCCATAATCGAATCTTTTTTTTACTTCGCAATAACTCGGGATTTAATCCCATCGAGATGATAAACCCTTCGCCTGTAAATTCAATGAATGAATTACCTCTCAATGATTTTGAATCGGATCAATATCATGAATAACAATATCTGAACTATCAAATCAATTCGTCGTCGAAAATGGAATAGTATAACATAGAAAGTTCTTTTATCCATCCCGAATCCCAACTTGGATTCTTGACCCAATCCAAAACTCCTTTATTCGGTTCCGTTCTTTTTTCTGTAACCTACCTTTTACCTTTCGTGTACAATCATCTGATCAAGTATCATCAGATCGCCCTTCCACTTCCATTAGTCACGTAGTTACAAATCCAAACAAAAAATAAAAAGAAAAGAAAGAAATGATTCATTCCCTTGTTAAGAGGATTTGATTGATCTGTCTTTTACTCCCCCTCCGTAGATTATTAGCGCTGGGAATATATATCAAAAGCCCGGTGTGCAATCTGAATGAAATCCATTTTTCAATTCAATTAGTAATTGAGGTTACGTAAAACCAGAAAGAGAAATTGTTTAATCTATAAAAGTATTCTATCGGGAGAATTTTGTTAAAGTTAAATTCATTTTTGATTGTGAATTCCATTTGTGTATGCGCGCTCCCCCCCAAAAATATAGTACTCTATTGCATGGATCGGGAACAGTCGAAAAAGCGGACTCAGTATTTCTTGGAATACTTACTATAATGCTACCAATAATTGTACTAATCCACCCACATATGTTTTTTTCCTACCAAAAGAAAAAAAAGAAAGAAAGAACCAACCCCCTTTTTGGTTTGGGAATGAACTTCTGCCCCCCGGCCCTTTTTCATAGAAAGGGAGAGATGAATTGATTGCTGTATTTATTGGATCCGTCGGGACTGACGGGGCTCGAACCCGCAGCTTCCGCCTTGACAGGGCGGTGCTCTGACCAATTGAACTACAATCCCAGTGAAATTGAAATAAGGGATCTAGCAGAGATTCTTATTCTTTTTTATCTCCGTATCGAGTATTTCTGAAAGACAGGGGGGTTATACCCTCTCGTGATAGATTGGTAAATTGGGCGAATTATTGGGCCGAGCTGGATTTGAACCAGCGTAGACATATTGCCAACGAATTTACAGTCCGTCCCCATTAACCGCTCGGGCATCGACCCAGGAAGAATCACTTTTATACTTATTAGTAATCCACGATTAACTTACTTTCGTAGTAGCCTACCCCCAGGGGAAGTCGAATCCCCGCTGCCTCCTTGAAAGAGAGGTGTCCTAAACCACTAGACGATGGGGGCCTACTTGCCCAACCGCCATCATACTATGATCATAGTATGAACAGTTTTTTGAAATTGTCAATATAATGAATGGTATGATTGGATCTGAAGGATCCTTCTGCCTTTTCTAAGTGCAGAGAATTTTGTGATTCTTCATGAATCATTCATTTTAATCGCCATTCTCCACTCTATATATAAATAAATCCAGTATAGAAATCTATATTGTTTAGTCTAATATAAAATCAAAAAAGTAGAAATAATAGGATAGTATTTTGTCAGCGAGTCGTTGG